AAAAAAAACAAATAAATAAATATTGGAGTATGCTTCGATTTCATCCTAATGTAAATGGAGTAGTATACCAACAAAAGAAAGTATTCAATTTCATTGAAGTTACAGATGAGAATAACGAAAAATTTTTTTATTGAATTCTCATCCAAAGAAGAAAAAAAGATCGAATAACCATTCTATGATGAAAAAACCCGCCCGTTTTATTTTGTATGCATAGGAGGTATACACTATACAATCAACTATATATATTCTGAATACTGGACTGGAAAGGAATTTGAGAATTCTTAAGATATAAGATATGGAATTATAGTCTAAATATAATCGTGATCTAAAGAGATCCATTAACCTAAGTGCAAAAATAGACCCATCAATCAGCTGATTCGTTATAATTTAGTGATTGCCTTCGGTACCGGTATAAAATAACAGAAAAAGAGGCGAAGGCTGGTTTTGCAAACATGAATAGAATGTTTCTAACAGTTTTCATATTTTATATTTATCCGCCTAACCTCAAAAGAAAGATCTTTCTTTGACTTTGATGAAAATCATCTATTTTTTATAGTTATAATTAGAATTAATTGGTCGTTCCTATCCAATAATCTACTAGTACCGGCTCGCTATTCACTCGGTTTTTGGGTCATAATCATTATGTAGGAGAGATGGCCGAGTGGTTGAAGGCGTAGCATTGGAACTGCTATGTAGGCTTTTGTTTACCGAGGGTTCGAATCCCTCTCTTTCCGTACCTTCATCTAATTCACTGATCTTACTAACCAAAAGAGTAAAATATATAAAATTATATTCCAACACAAAACAGTTAGACCTTTCTTTGATATATATTTTATTCCTAATTACTGTGTCACGGAAAATACTGAAAGGAAAAGAGTAGACAAGGAATGAAAACCTCCCTCCCGTTCTATGATACCTAAACCGGAGAAAAATCCGGATCAAACTCTTATTTATCTTAACCTTAGGTTAATTTACTTCGACGAAAGGGATCAAAATTGTCCGAACCCTTGTGATTTTTTATTTTCTTTTCGTTAGGTTTAGGTCTGGCGCGAATAATATTCTACGACTAGCAATTCATTTATTTTCAAACCGACCCATTTACTATCTATTATTTGATTGACTAATCCTTTATATTGGAATGGTTGAAGAGTCAAATGTTTTGGCATTTCGTCCTGAGAGGATGAATCGAAAGAATTTTGAATCAGAGCTCTAGAGTTTTGTTCATCCCTCGCCGTAATAATATCTCGGGGTTTGCAGCGATAACTTGGTATATCTACTATACGACCATTGACTAAAATATGTCTATGGTTAACCAATTGACGGGCTCCAGGAATAGTCGGAGCCATACCCAATCGAAAAAGGATGTTATCCAAGCGCATTTCAAGTAATTGGAGTAAAACCTGACCTGTTGACCCCTTGGCTTTGCCGGCGATACGAACGTATTTAAGTAATTGTCGTTCTGTAAGACCATAATGAAAACGCAACTTTTGTTTTTCTTCTAGACGAATACGATATTGAGATTTTTTACCGGAACGTGATTGGTTTCTAAGATCACTTCCGGCTCTAGGCCTTTTATTAGTTAGTCCCGGTAAAGCTCCCAGGCGGCGTATTTTTTTGAAACGAGGTCCCCGGTAACGCGACATAAAGACTCCTTATTCTTATTTATATTGAATTCTTATTGATGAAATTTCATTTTACAGAATAAACCTAAACTAAAACTGAACTAAATGATAAATGAAGCGAAGTTTACGGAAGTAGTGTACTTGTACTCTAAAGAATAATTAGATGAATAAATATCCAGACCTTTCTATTCTATATATATTCTATATAAAGATTCTATATAAAGATTCTATATAGATAAAAAATAGATAAAAGGGATTCTTTTCATGGCATAGTTGTAAGTTCCTATAAGATAAAAAATATATTTTTCAATATTATTGGATTTCGGATTTCAAAAGGGCATTCTCAATCATGTAAAAACTCGAAGAAAATAAATAGAGAAAAGCCGGCTATCGGAATCGAACCGATGACCATCGCATTACAAATGCGATGCTCTAACCTCTGAGCTAAGCAGGCTCACATAAGATAAATTATACCTGCATAGGGATTCAATAAACTATTGTTAGCTATTAATTAATATACTTATATTTGCATTCTTGGCGATTCCTATTAGCTAGTCATAATGAATATGACTATCGAAAAAAGAGAATATAGAATTGAAAGGAAATATTCAATACTCATACTTACCATAGACCATAGAATATAACGATTAATATATCTATATATAATTTTAGTTTTTTTCTCACATCACAATTATATAGTACAATTCTATAGTATAGCATTTAATATTAAAAAATATTTGATTCGATCTATTTTTAGATTAAATAATTTTCGTTTTTGCTTTCAAATGATATTTGAAAGTCTTTTTATTACACTTATATATTTTATTTCATATCATCATATATATCTTTTTTATTTCTAAATGGAATGATTTGTTTTA